TGTATGCATTATTATAATAATGTAAATAGATACACTTTAAATCACAAAATGTATTACTCGGGGTTCGCCTGTTTACGGGGGGTTTTCAGGAATGATAGTGATCCCGGGGGTACTGGGGGGTAGGGGGGTTTAACGCGCAAAAACCCCAGGGGGTATATTGGATATTCTTCGGGAAATACTCATACTTTATGCTCTTGAGATCCTTTAATGTGGTTTCTTATAACAAGTCCTTTCACCATTCATACATTTTCCTTGCCGGCAAGGAAATGTTCAACCTTGTTGAACATTACCGTGTGCACTCTGTAATGTCAAATGAAAGGAAAAAAAAAAAGAGAACCCCTTACCCGCTGGAAAGAACGCCCGGCATGCTGGGTAATCGCGGGGATGTACTCCACCATTAACTTATGTCAGCGTCGATGAAAGTGGGAGGAATAATATCAATCAATGACCCTGAAGTAGGAACCAAATGCCAGGAATAGTTCACTAAGTGAAACCCCCACAAATACTTGTCCCTCACCTTCAATAACCGTATGCCTCGAGAAATCAACTGTTGGTCGGTTCTTACTACATTAAGATATTGAATAATAATAGGATGGTGGGTACTTGGTATAACTTAACCAATTAAGGTAAGTGTTCGGTCTTAAGTTTCGCCAGCCTTTATTTCAAGTTTGACACGGACGTCACTACTGCTTTGTGTGACTTTTTCTTGTTGTGGTGATATATGAATGGTTAAAGCCTAGATATGGGGATAATACATATATGTCCTTGAATGTTATTGATATGGTTAATATAAATGTATGGTGTTAATACATATATGTCTTAAAAAACAATATGTATAAACACTTACTACAAAGAGTAGTTTAGCTCAAGAATCTTAGCTTTGGGAGTTATGGGTGGGAGTTAAAATCTCCTCTCTTTGAGCAGTAGGGGGGATTCTAACCTCCGACGGTCGGCTTACAAGGCCGGGGCTCTGAAGCTGAGCTACTAGTGCATTTTCAGCCAAGTACCTTGTTTTCTAGGTGCCCGGCCAAGGGGAATAGTACGAGGAAAAGGAAGAAGTATAAGAGGGAGGCAACTTGTCCAATAATAACAAAGGGGTGTTCAACGGGCATGCCTCCGATTCATGTAAGAATGGCGACGGTTGCGATGAGTGTTCAGAACAAGAATTGGGTAAGGGGTCGGAACGTTAGGCCTCGTTGTTTGGATGTGTGTAGAATTGGGACTAGTATAAGGACAAGGATGGAGAAAAGGAGGGCTAATACACCGCCCAGTTTATTAGGAATTGACCGAAGAATGGCGTAGGCGAATAAGAAATATCATTCGGGCTTGATGTGGGGTGGGGTAACCAGGGGGTTGGCAGGGGTGAAATTATCTGGGTCTCCTAAAAGGTTGGGGGCAAATAGTGCGAGACAGGCAAGGGCAATAAGGAGGACGGCAAAGCCCAGGAGGTCTTTATATGAGAAGTAGGGGTGGAAGGAGATTTTATCTGCGTCTGAGTTTAAGCCCAGGGGGTTATTTGAGCCTGTTTCGTGGAGGAAGATTAGGTGAATAATGGTTGCGCCTGCGATGACGAAGGGAAATAGGAAATGGAAGGCAAAGAATCGGGTGAGGGTGGCGTTATCTACTGAGAAGCCTCCTCAAATTCATTGGACAAGAGTGTTGCCAACGTAGGGGACGGCTGATAGAAGATTGGTGATGACGGTAGCTCCTCAGAAGGATATTTGTCCTCAGGGGAGGACATAGCCTACGAAGGCTGTCATTATTACTAGGAGGAGGAGAACAACTCCGATGTTTCATGTCTCTTTATAGAGGTAGGAGCCGTAGTATAACCCTCGGCCAATATGCATGTAGATGCAGATAAAGAAAAAAGAAGCGCCGTTAGCGTGAATATTTCGAATTAGTCAGCCGTAGTTGACGTCTCGGCAAATGTGGGCGACAGAAGAAAAGGCCGTGGCAATGTCTGATGTATAATGTATAGCGAGGAAAAGGCCTGTAAGGATTTGGGTGATTAAACATAGGCCAAGGAGAGAGCCAAAGTTTCATCAGGCTGAAATGTTGGACGGGGCGGGGAGGTCGACTAGTGCATCATTAGCAATTTTTAGAAGCGGGTGGGTTTTCCGAAGAGCTGCCATTAGTGGTTCGTGTAGTTGAATTACAACAGTGGTTTTTCAGGCCACTATTCCTGGTTAAAATCCTGGCGGGAATTATGACCTATATTATAGCGCTGTTTTTATTCGGTTTAGTACTGGGGTTAGTTGCGGTTGCTTCTAACCCTTCCCCCTACTTTGCTGCTTTAGGGTTAGTAGTGGTAGCGGGCATAGGGTGTGGGGTTCTGGTAGGGCACGGGGGCCCTTTTTTGTCCTTAGTTTTATTTTTGATTTATCTAGGCGGAATATTAGTTGTATTTGCGTACTCGGCAGCCCTTGCTGCTGAGCCCTATCCTGAGAGTTGAGGGAGTCGATTTGTTGCGGTGGATACGGTTATGTATGTGCTAGGGATGACTCTAATCTCGGGGCTGTGTTGAGCGGAGTGATATGAAGGTTCGTGAATATCAGCGGATGAGTTAGGGGAATTTTCGGTACTGCGGGGGGATACGGGGGGTGTTGCGTTAATATACTCGTTAGGAGGAGGGATATTGGTTACTAGTGCATGGGTGCTTCTACTTACGTTATTTGTAGTGTTAGAGTTGACGCGAGGTTTAAGTCGTGGGGCACTTCGGGCAGTTTAGAGGATAAAAATAAGAGTGGTGAGGGTTAGAGTAAGGAGGAAGAGGGTGAGGTAGGTTTTAATTAGGCCTTGTTGGACATTGCTTGTAGTTGTGATTAAGGGGAGATTATGGGAAGCTACGGCTTTAGGGCCTGTTTTTTCTAGTCAGGCTTGGTCAACTATTTGGCTGGCAATTGTTTGGCCGAGGGCGAGGCTTAATTTAGGGGTAAATCGATGAATGGCTGACGGGAAGAAGCCTAGTATATTAGAAAAATGATGGGGGGTTAGAGAGGGGGTGGTTTTATATTGTTTGTTTGTTAGCGAGGCTAGATCAAGGGCAATCAGCAGTCCAAGAATGGTAACGATAAGGGCGGCTAATTTAAGTGAGGGGGGTATCGTCATAATAGGTGTTTTTAAAGGGAGGATATTTGAGGTGATTAAGAGGCCGGCAATAATGCTTCCTCAGGCCAGTCGTTTGATGGGTTTAATTACTGCGGGATTGTTCTCATTGATGGGGGACAAGGAGTTGAAGCGGGGGTGGCCTATGGAAACGTAGAAGACAACTCGGAGGCTATAGATGGCTGTGAAAGAGGTGGCAAGAAGGGTTAAGGTAAGGGCCCAGGCGTTAAGGTAGGATGTGTTGAGTGCTTCAATAATAGCATCTTTAGAGAAGAAGCCCGCTAGGAAAGGGGTTCCGGTGAGGGCTAGACTGCCGATAGTGAGGCAGGAAGAAGTGAAAGGGGTAAGGTGGTGTATTCCCCCTATTTTCCGAATGTCTTGTTCGTCGTTTAGGCTGTGGATAATGGAACCGGAGCAGAGGAAAAGTATTGCTTTAAAGAAGGCGTGGGTGCAGATGTGCAGGAAAGCAAGTTGGGGTTGATTTAGTCCGATGGTTACTATCATTAGGCCAAGTTGACTTGATGTTGAGAAGGCAACGATTTTTTTGATGTCGTTCTGGGTGAGGGCACAGGTAGCGGTGAATAGGGTGGTGAGGGCGCCTAAGCATAAGCAGGTGGTGAGGGCTGTTTGGTTATTCTCCATTAAAGGGCTTATTCGCACTAGGAGAAAAATCCCTGCAACGACTATTGTGCTTGAATGTAGTAGGGCAGAGACCGGTGTAGGACCCTCTATAGCAGAGGGTAGCCAAGGGTGGAGACCAAACTGGGCGGATTTGCCTGTAGCGGCGATGATTAACCCGATGAGGGGGAAGGTTATGTCCAGGTCTTTGGCAGCAGCAAAAATCTGTTGTATTTCCCAGGAGTTAAGGTTTACCGCCATTCAGGCTAGGGTAAAGATCAGTCCGATATCCCCGACCCGGTTGTACAGGACGGCTTGAAGGGCAGCGGTGTTTGCGTCTGCTCGTCCGTACCATCAGCCGATAAGAAGGAAGGATATGATGCCTACGCCTTCCCAGCCAATGAAGATTTGGAACATGTTATTAGCTGTGACTAGAATAACCATAGCGATAAGAAAAACGAGAAGGTATTTGAAAAATCGGTTCATATAGGGGTCGGCGTGCATATATCATGATGCAAATTCGAGGATGGATCAGGTCACGTAAAGGGCAATAGGGGTAAAGATGATTGAGTAGTGGTCAAATTTGAAGCTAATATTTACATCGAACATTGTGGTGTTCATTCAGTTTCAGCTGGTAATAATTATTTCTGCCCCTTCATTAAGGAATAGGGAGAGGGGGAGGAGGCTAATAAAGAAAGCTAGCTTTACAGCCGTCTTAACTTGAATTAGGGCTCAGTTATCTTCTAAGGGTCGGGGCGAGAGCGTCGTGAGGAGGGGGTACGCTAAGAGTGTAAAAATAAGGATTAAGCTTGTTGTTATTATTAAAGGGGTAGGGTGCATAGCTGCTACTTGGATTTGCACCAAGAGTTTTTGGTTCCTAAGACCAATGGATGAGCTGTTATCCTTTAGGAGCAGGGGGCGAGTGAGCCCTGGGGTCCAACCAAGGTGACGGAAATTAGCAGTCTTCGTTGCTAGCAAGCCTCTCTCGGTGGATAAGGGGAGTTTAACCCCTATTTTCAGAATCACAATCTAATGTTTTTGTTAAACTATATCTACAAGCGGTTCACCCTCAGATTAGTTCGGGCTTAAGGATGAGCAGGATTAAGGGGAGAAGGTGAAGGGCTATCAGTAAGTGTTCTCGAGAGTAGGAGGGGTCTAAAGCCGTAATATGTGCAGGGAGTGGGCCCCGCTGGGATATAAGGAATATATAAAGGGAGTAGCTTGCAGTAATGAGGGTCCCGGCCCCTGTCAGAACGAGGGTTCACCATGATCAATTAAATAGGGAGGTAATAATTATTAGTTCGCCCATGAGGTTAGGTAGTGGGGGAAGTGCCAGGTTGGCAAGGCTGGCAATAAATCATCAGGTTGTTATCAAGGGAAGGGCTATTTGTAGGCCTCGTGTGAGGACTAGGGTTCGGCTGTGGGTACGTTCATAGTTAGTGTTTGCTAGGCAGAAAAGGGCGGAGGAGGTTAGGCCATGTGCAATTATGAGAATGATAGCACCGGTGAAGCCTCAGGGCGTTTGAATTAAAATACCACCTACGACAAGGCCTATGTGGCTTACTGATGAGTAGGCGATAAGAGATTTTAGGTCTGTCTGGCGTAAACAGATTGAGCCTGTTATGACAACCCCTCAGAGGGCGAAGATAATAAAGGGGTAGCTTAGTTCTTTAGTGAGAGGTTCTAGTATAACTAACATTCGTATTATACCGTAACCTCCTAGTTTTAGGAGGACGGCGGCAAGAATTATAGAGCCTGCAACGGGAGCTTCGACGTGGGCTTTGGGAAGTCAGAGGTGTACTCCATAAAGGGGTATTTTTACGAGGAAAGCTAGCAGACAGCCCGCTCACCATAGTTTGTCGGCATAGGTTGTGAGAGGAACAGGGTTAGAGTATTGAAGGGTCAAGAGGGACAGGGTTCCTGTGCTATTTTGGAGGAGGAGGAGGGCCACTAATAAGGGCAGGGAGCCTGCTAGGGTATAGAACAGGAAGTAGGTGCCAGCATTAAGACGTTCTGTTTGGTTGCCTCAGCGGGTAATAATAATTAGGGTGGGGATAAGGGTTGCTTCAAATATAACATAAAATATGATGATCTCGGTGGCGCCGAAGGCCATAATTAAGAAAGCTTGTAGAGATGTTAGGAGCGTAATATACATGCGTTGTCGATTAAGGGGTTCGAGGGCTGTGTGGCTTTGGCTTGCAAGAATTATAAGGGGGAGTAGTCAGCAGGTAAGGACTAAAAGGGGGGTAGAAAGGGGGTCTGTGGCTATATAAAGGCTGAGAGAGGCTCAGCCTGTTTCTGCTAAATTTTTTAATCAGGTTAGACTAGCCAGAGCAATAATAAGGCTGTGGAGAAGGGCGGTAGGTCATAATCATTTAGGGGAGACTATCCAGGCTGTTGGAATTAGCATAAGAGTGGGGATAAGAATTTTTAGCATTGTAGGAGATTTAGGCCATGTATGCGGTCAGTCCCGTGGGTGCGGGCGGTGGCTACTAGTAATGCAAGGCCGGCGCTTGCCTCACAGGCTGAGAATGCAAGAAGAAGCATTGGGGAAGCTGAAAAGTTAGTGGAGTCTAGTTGTAGCGTCCATAAAGAGAGGGCAATGAATAAAGAAAGCATTATTCCTTCTAGACACAAGAGGGCAGAGAGAAGATGGGTTCGATGAAAGGCTAGGCCCGATAAGCCTAGTATGAAGGCTGATGAAAAAGCGAAGTGAACTGGGGTCATTAGGCAATTGCGGACTTTAACTGCAAGTTTTTGAGCCGAAATCAAATGTTTTTCTTAAGACTAATTGCCTATTCGGCTCATTCTAGGCCTCCTTGCATTCATTCGTAGATGAGGCCGAGGGTTAATAGGGCTAAAACGGCTGTAGCTCATGTGAAAGTAAGCAAGGGGGAGGAGAGTTGGTCCCCTCATGGGAGAGGGAGGAGAAGGGCAATTTCTAAGTCAAATAGGAGGAAGAGGATGGCAACGAGAAAAAATCGAAGGGAGAAAGGTAGGCGAGCAGAACCTAAAGGGTCAAAGCCGCATTCGTAGGGGGAGAGCTTTTCGTGATCTGGGCTCATCTGCGGGAGCCAGAAAGAGACGAGGGCTAAGACAGTGGATAGGGCAATAGCGATGGTAACTACTGTTGTGATTAGATTCATTATCTTTCCTTGGACTTTAACCAAGACCGGGTGATTGGAAGTCACTTATACTTGTTTGATACTAGAAAGACTACGACCCTCATCAGTAAATGGAGATGTATAGGAATAATCAGACAACGTCTACAAAGTGTCAGTATCAGGCAGCGGCTTCAAATCCGAAGTGATGTTCGGATGTAAAATGATATTGAATCTGGCGGAGCAGGCAGACGGCTAAAAAGGTGGAGCCGATGATAACGTGAAGTCCGTGAAAGCCTGTTGCTACGAAAAATGTAGAGCCATAGACCCCATCTGCAATTGTAAAAGGGGCTTCATAATATTCTATGGCTTGGAGGAAGGTGAAGTAAAATCCAAGAAGAATCGTGAGTGTTAGGGATTGAATTGTTTGTTTTCGGTTGCCTTCTATAATGCTGTGATGGGCCCAGGTTACTGTAACACCGGAGGCGAGGAGTACAGCTGTATTTAGTAGAGGGACTTCAAAGGGGTCTAGAGTAGTGATTCCTGTAGGGGGTCAGCAGCCTCCTAATTCTGGGGTTGGGGCAAGGCTTGCGTGGTAAAAGGCTCAGAAGAAGCCAAGAAAAAAGAAGACTTCAGAGGTAATAAAAAGAATTATACCATAGCGGAGCCCTTTTTGAACAGGGGGTGTGTGGTGTCCTTGGAAGGTGCCTTCTCGAATGATGTCTCGTCATCATTGGTACATTGTAAGAAGGAGGAGCACTAAGCCGAGGGTTATTAGTGTTGTGGAGTGAAAGTGGAATCAGATTGCAAGGCCTGATGTTATTAACAGGGCGGCGATTGCGCCTGTTAAGGGTCAGGGGCTGGGGTCAACTATGTGGTATGCGTGTGCTTGATGGGCCATTAGACGTTTTCTTGAAGATAAAGGCTGAGAAGGAGTACGAAGACGTAGGCTTGAATCATAGCTACGGCAACTTCTAGGAGGGTTAATAAGAATAATAGGATTGTTGTAAGAATTGCTACTGTAGGTATTAAAGGCAGAAGGACGAAGGCTCCGGTAGCGATTAGTTGGATTAAAAGGTGGCCTGCTGTAAGATTGGCTGTTAGTCGTACTCCTAGTGCGATAGGGCGGATAAATAGGCTAATTGTCTCGATAATAATTAGTACAGGAATTAGGAGGGTAGGGGTTCCTTCTGGCAGAAGGTGTCCTAAGGCGAGGGTTGGTTGATTTCGCATTCCTAAGATAAGGGTTGCTAGTCAAAGGGGGACTGCGAGGCCTAGGTTTAAGGACAGTTGGGTTGTGGGTGTAAAAGTGTAGGGGAGGAGGCCAAGCATGTTTAGGGTAATAAGGAATAGCATAAGGGAGGTTAGGAGAACGGCTCACTTGTGTCCCCCTAGGCTTAAGGGCAGAAGGAGTTGTTGAGTAAATCGATTAATAAATCAGTTTTGGAGAGTAAGGAGTCGGTTGTTTAGTCATCGGTCGGTAGGGGTAGGGAAAAGAAGTCAGGGGAGGGTAAGAGCTAGGGCTATTAAAGGGATGCCTAGTAAGGATGGGCTTATAAACTGGTCAAAAAAGCTTAGTGTCATGGTCAGTTTCAGGATTCAGTTTTGGGAGTTTTTGCGCTTTGGGGATTAGGCTCATTTAGGAAGGTGTGGGCTATAACTTTTGGGGGAACCACAGTTAGAAGGATTAGTCAAGAGAAGACTAGGATAGCAAACCAGGGGGAGGGGTTGAGTTGGGGCATGTCGTTAAGGGTGGGCGGGAGGCACCAATCTTTAGCTTAAAAGGCTAACGCTATACCCTATTTAGCTTCTTAGCGAGGCGTCTTCAAGTATTAGTGAGGATCAGTTTTCAAAGTGTTCTAAGGGGACTGCTTCGACTACAATAGGTATAAAGCTGTGGTTAGCACCACAAATTTCAGAGCATTGGCCGTAGAAGACTCCGGGTCGGGAGGCAATAAAGGCTGTTTGGTTGAGACGTCCAGGGACTGCGTCTATTTTTACGCCGAGGGCAGGGACTGCTCAGGAGTGAAGTACATCTTCAGCAGAAATTAGAATTCGGATGGGGGATTCAACGGGGATTACTATTCGGTGGTCTGCTTCCAGGAGGCGGAACTGTCCAGGGGCCAGGTCTTGTGTAGGGATTATATAAGAGTCGAATCCGAGGTCTTCATAGTCGGTATATTCATAGCTTCAATATCATTGATGGCCTATAGCTTTAATTGTGAGATGGGGGTCGTTGATCTCGTCTATAAGATATAAAATGCGGAGAGAGGGTAGTGCAATTAGAATAAGAATAATTGCTGGGAGAACGGTTCAGATAATTTCGATCTCTTGGGAGTCTAAGATGTATTTGTTAGTAAGTTTGGTGGAGACCATGGCCACAATAATGTAAAGTACTAGTGTGCTGATTAGGAAGACGATTATTAAGGCGTGGTCGTGGAAATGAAGAAGTTCTTCTATAACAGGTGAAGCTGCATCTTGAAATCCTAGCTGTGAGGGATGTGCCATTAGTTGTTCAAGACACGCGGGGTTTTAACCCACAATTCTGCCTTGACAAGGCAGTGTAATATCTATTTTACTAGTGTCTTATAAAGAAAGTGGCAGAGTGGTTATGTGATTGGCTTGAAACCAGTACATGGGGGTTCAATTCCTCCCTTTCTCGTTGGCCGATTGTACTTGAACGAAAGCAGGCTCCTCGAATGTGTGGTAGGGGGGAGGACAGCCGTACAGTCACTCAATATTGGTTGTGGTTAATTCCACGGAGAGCACTTCTCGTTTGGCGGCAAAAGCTTCTCAGATAATAAATAAGAAAACAATTACTGCCACGAGGGAGATTAAAGAGCCAAAAGAGGAGACTGTGTTTCAAAGGGTGTAGGCATCTGGGTAGTCTGAGTAGCGGCGAGGCATCCCGGCCAGCCCAAGGAAATGTTGGGGGAAGAAAGTGAGATTGACTCCGATGAATATAATTCCGAAATGGACTTTTGTTCAAACGCTATGTAGGGTGTAGCCTGTGAATAGGGGGAATCAGTGTACGAAGGCGGCGATAATAGCAAACACGGCTCCTATCGAGAGGACGTAGTGGAAGTGGGCTACTACGTAGTATGTGTCGTGAAGAACAATGTCTAAGGAGGAATTGGCTAGAATAATGCCGGTTAGTCCGCCTACTGTAAAGAGGAAGATGAAGCCAAGAGCCCAGAGAAGTGGGGCTTCTCATTTAACAGAGCCTCCGTGGAGAGTGGCGAGCCAGCTGAAGACTTTAACGCCGGTAGGGATCGCAATAATTATTGTGGCAGAGGTAAAGTAGGCACGGGTGTCTACGTCTATACCAACTGTAAATATGTGATGGGCTCATACGATAAAGCCTAGGAGGCCGATGGCCATTATAGCCCATACTATTCCTATGTAGCCGAAAGGCTCTTTTTTGCCGGCGTAGTAGGCGACAATATGGGAAATCATGCCGAACCCTGGTAAAATTAAAATGTAAACTTCCGGGTGACCAAAAAATCAGAACAGGTGTTGGTAAAGAATTGGGTCTCCCCCTCCGGCAGGGTCAAAGAAGGTGGTGTTTAAATTACGGTCTGTTAGGAGTATTGTGATGCCTGCAGCAAGAACGGGAAGAGAGAGGAGAAGAAGGACGGCGGTAATTAAAACAGCTCATACAAACAGGGGTGTTTGGTATTGGGAAATAGCAGGGGGTTTCATATTAATAATTGTTGTGATGAAATTAATAGCTCCGAGAATTGAGGAGATGCCTGCTAGATGTAGGGAAAAGATTGTTAAGTCGACGGAGGCCCCTGCGTGGGCTAAGTTACCAGCTAAAGGGGGGTAAACTGTTCATCCGGTGCCGGCACCTGCCTCTACTCCAGAGGAGGCAAGGAGTAGTAAGAAGGAAGGGGGAAGAAGTCAAAAGCTCATGTTGTTTATTCGTGGGAAAGCCATGTCGGGGGCGCCAATTATTAAGGGAATGAGTCAGTTTCCAAACCCCCCGATCATAATTGGTATTACTATAAAGAAAATTATTACAAACGCATGCGCTGTAACAATTACGTTATAAATTTGGTCGTCTCCGAGGAGAGCGCCTGGTTGGCTTAGCTCTGCTCGAATGAGCAGGCTTAAGGCTGTGCCTACTATTCCGGCTCAAGCACCAAATACTAGATAAAGGGTGCCGATGTCTTTGTGATTAGTCGAGAAAAATCAACGTGTAATTGCCACAGGTAGGATGGCTGAGTTTTAAGCGGTGGATTGTAGCCCCATAAACAGAGGTTTGAATCCTCTTCTTACCAAGCTTTGGGGTGTGACACACCGGATTGCAAATCTGGAGAAGCAGGCTAAAAATCTGCCGGGGCTTTCCCCCGCCTTTAGGCCCCCGTCAGGCGGGGGAAAGGTAGATGGCTGCCTTCTGGTGTGGGCGCTTAGCTGTTAACTAAGATTAAGTAGGATCGAGGCCTGCCCATCTAGAGAGGCCTTAGCTTAATTAAAGTATCTGTTTTGCATACAGAAGATGTAGGTTAATGTCCTGTAGGTCTTATCAGGGACTGGGAGATTTTCACTCCCGCTTAGGGCTTTGAAGGCTCTTGGTCTTGTACTATCCTAAGTTCCTTAGGGGGTCAATAGGGCTATTGCGGCGGGGGCGAGGGGAAGGAGGGTTAGGGCGCTAATGGTGGAGATTGCTAGGGAGAGGGTGAGTTGTGTAGAGGGAAGACGTCACGGAGTGGTGCCGGCTAGATTATTGGGGGATATAGTTAGTGTTATAGCATAGGAGAGTCGTAAGTAAAAGTAGAGGCTAAGGAGAGCGGTTAAGGCGGCTAGGGTAGCTGTGGGGGCAAGATCCTGTTTTGTCAGTTCTTGAAGAATAAGTCATTTTGGCATAAAGCCGGTTAAGGGGGGAAGGCCTCCCAAGGACAGAAGCAGTAGGGGGGCCAGGGAGGTAAGTGCGGGGGCTTTTGCCCAGGAGGTGGCGAGGGCATTAATGTTGGTTGATTTGTTTAGTTTAAAGACGAGGAATGTTGAGAATGTTATAATGAGGTACGTGAGGAGTGCTAGTAGGGTGAGGGAAGGAGAGAACTGTAAAATTAAAATTATTCAGCCAAGGTGGGCAATTGAGGAGTAGGCAAGGATTTTTCGTAATTGGGTTTGGTTTAGACCCCCTCAGCCTCCAACAAGTGTGGATGCTAGCCCTAGTATAATTAGAAGGGTTGAGTTTGAGGGTTGAATTTGTAGTAGAAGGGCGAAAGGTGCAAGTTTCTGTCAGGTGGAGAGGATAAGGCCGGTGGTGAGGTCTAAACCTTGGAGGACCTCAGGGAGTCAGGTGTGGGCGGGGGCGAGCCCAATTTTGAGGGCGAGAGCTAGAGTAATTATAGTGATGGGGAGGGGATGGGATATTTGTTGAATATCTCATTGACCAGTAATTCAGGCGTTGGTAGTGCTTGCAAATAGTAGTATGGCGGCGGCGGTAGCCTGGGTTAAAAAGTACTTAATGGTTGCTTCGATTGCTCGGGGGTGGTGATGTTGTGTTATTAGAGGGATAATAGCAAGGGTATTAATTTCAAGTCCTATTCAGGCGAGCAGTCAGTGTGAGCTTGCGAATGTAATTGTGGTTCCTAGGCCTAGTCCAAATAGCAGGGTGGCTAAGATGTACGGGTTCATTAGTAATCGAAGGAGTTTAACCAACATGTGCGGGGTATGGGCCCGAAAGCTTAATTAGCTGAGATTACTAGGAAGTGGTGTAGTGGAAGCACTGAGAGTTTTGATCTCTCCAGGTAGGGTTCGAGACCCTTCTTTCTAAGGAGTTGGAGGGACTCTAACCCTCATAGTTCACTCTATCAAAGTGGTCCTTGAGATTCAGGCACAGCTCCTTGGTTAAAGCTGGGGAGGAAGGCCTGCTAGCGCAATGGGGAGGGCGAGGTGTCAGATAACTAAGGCTAGGGTCAGGGGGAGGAAGTTTTTTCAAATAAGGTGTATGAGTTGATCATAACGGAAGCGAGGGTAGGAGGCTCGGACCCATAAGAAGACAATAGAAAGTAGAGCTGCTTTGGTTATTAGGTTGAAGGCAGTGAGTTCTGGAATTATTGGGATGTGAGAGGCTCCTAGGAATAGCGTGGCGGAGAGGGTGTTTATAAGTAAAATGTTGGCGTATTCTGCCAGGAAAAATAGGGCGAAAGGCCCCCCTGCGTACTCTACGTTAAAGCCTGAGACGAGCTCTGACTCCCCCTCAGTAAGGTCAAAAGGAGCGCGGTTAGTTTCTGCGAGAGTTGAGATATATCATATTGCGGCTAAAGGTCAGGCTGGTAGGACTAGTCAGATACTTTCTTGGGCTACATTAAAGGTTTGTAATGTGAAGCCTCCTGTAAAGATAATAATATTCAGGAGGATAAGCCCGAGACTCACTTCGTATGAGATGGTTTGGGCGACGGCTCGGAGGGCACCAATGAGGGCATATTTAGAATTAGATGCCCACCCGGATCCTAAAATTGAATATACGGCGAGACTAGAAAGGGCAAGGATAAATAAAACCCCTAGGTTGAGGTCTGCCACGGGGTAGGGCATAGGTAATGGGGCTCATAGGGTGAGGGCTAAGGTAAGGGCTAGTATGGGGGCTAGAAGAAATAGTACGGGGGAGGAGGTTGAGGGTCGTACTGGCTCTTTAATAAATAGTTTTACACCGTCGGCGATGGGCTGCAGGAGCCCATAGGGTCCTACAACATTTGGGCCTTTTCGTAGTTGTATGTAGCCGAGCACTTTCCGTTCAATTAAGGTTAGGAAGGCAACAGCCAGTAGAACAGGGACGATAAAGGCTAAGGGGTTAATAATGTAGGTGATGAGTGTTGAAATCATAGTTAAGGAGAGGATTTGAACCTCTGTGGAAAGGGCTTAGGTCTTTTGCAGTAACCGGGCTCTGCCACCTTAACATGCCATTTTCTCAGGCATAGGGGCATGCCCTTTTGCCTATTTTAGTTGTCTTCATTAGGTGGGGGTGAGGCATACCTTAAGCATGGGCCTCTTCTTTTCGGTCCTTTCGTACTAGAAAAGATCATAGCATAGATAGAAACTGACCTGGATTTCTCCGGTCTGAACTCAGATCACGTAGGACTTTAATCGTTGAACAAACGAACCCTTAATAGCGGCTGCACCATTAGGATGTCCTGATCCAACATCGAGGTCGTAAACCCCCTTGTCGATATGGGCTCTAAAAGGGGATTGCGCTGTTATCCCTAGGGTAACTCGGTCCGTTGATCGGCATTGCCGGATCCTGCTGGTCAGAATTTCTGTTTGCTAGAGCGGGAGCTCTTAGCTGTAGGAGGGGTGCTCCCATTCCACGTGGGGGTTCTATGTTTCCCCGCGGTCGCCCCAACCAAAGACATGCGGACAGGTTTCATTTGGTTTGGTCCTTTTGTTCAAGGGTGTTTAACATGATCTGTCTTGGTGTCTAAAGCTCCATAGGGTCTTCTCGTCTTATGTGTATATCCCCGCTTCTGCACGGGGAGATCAATTTCATTGACTTGAAAAAGGAGACAGCTAAGCCCTCGTGGTGCCATTCATACAGGTCTTCATTTAAAAGACAAGTGATTGCGCTACCTTCGCACGGTCAAAATACCGCGGCCGTTAAACTTATAGTCACAGGGCAGGCGGGACCTCTTATTCTTTAGTTTTGCAAGAGGCGATGTTTTTGGTAAACAGGCGAGGCTTTATGTGTTTGCCGAGTTCCTTCTTTTTCTTTTAGTCTTTCCTTAAAAGCACACCAGTGTGGGGTTAACGGTTAATTATTGGATGTTTTTCTGGTTATCTGGTTTGTTGTTCAGTGCCCTCTTTGTTTGGGGCCGTTAATATTCGGTGGGAAGTCCATTCCGATTTACACGTGTGCAAGGAGAGAAGCGGATGTTCTCTTATTACTCATATTAGCATGGTCGCTCCCCTGTTTGCAGGGGACGGCCTGGTAGGATTAGGGGGTTAAGATTAAATTATCAGGATGAAAGGGTAAGTGATATGTCTGAGCTTTAACGCTTTCTATAGGGGTGGCTGCTTTTAGGCCCACCAGAACATTTTACCTTAATTAATTATGATCTTTACCCTCCTGGGAAAGTTGCGTCTTGTTTCAAAGGGGCTGCACCCCCTTTGACTAACTCTCACGGTTTCTCTAAATATCGGTAAGACCAAGATATGGGGGGGGGGTGAAGAGAGAAGCCGAGAGGCTGAACTTCTATCCAATTCTCAGGCAACCAGCTATAACTAGGTTCGGTAGGTCTGTCACCTCTACTCAAAGCTCTTCCCACTCTTTTGCAACAGAGACGGGTTCGCCCTATATTAGGCTGTCTTGGAGTAGCTCACCTAGTTTCGGGGAATCAAACTAAAGTGCTCTTTGCTTGAATTTTACTGGCTAAATCATGATGCAAAAGGTACGAGCTATAATCTCTGCTTTTCTAGGCTTTATCTGGGTTATTTCATTTCTCTTTCAGCTTTCCCTTGCGGTACTTTCTCTATTGCTCCTCGGGCCCTTTTCTGTCGCCCATACTAGGGGGGAAAAATGGTTTGTTTGTTGGGGGGGGGTGTATTTGGGGATATTAATGGTGATTTGTTATTTTTGGTTGAGGGGGCTAGCTGTTTGGCTTCAGGGCAATCCGGCTTGCACGGATGACTTCTCAGTGTAAGGGAGATGCTTTTCTGTCTTAGCTATGCTCTGATTTTTCCAAGTGCACCTTCCGGTACACTTACCATGTTACGACTTGCCTCCCCTTCGCGATAGTAGGTTTTTAGTTAATTAAATTTATGGGGCTTGGGGAGAGTGACGGGCGGTGTGTGCGCGCTTCAGGGCCGATTTCAGCGGAACACTCTATTTCCTGCTTACTGCTAAATCCTCCTTCAGACACATGTTTCAATGTGTCATTCGTATTCTCTGCATTAGGGAATGTAGCCCATTTCTTCCCCCTCCATACGCTACACCTCGACCTGACGTTTTGGGCTATGCCAATTTTGCTTACTATGAGTCCTTCACAGGGTAAGCTGACGACGGCGGTATATAGGCGGGGAGAACAAGGAAGGGTGAGGTTGAACGGGGGTTATCGGTTCTAGAACAGGCTCCTCTAGGTGGATCTAAAGCACCGCCAAGTCCTTTGGGTTTCAAGCTGGTGCTCGTAGTACCCGGGCGGATAGTGGGTGTAGTGTACTATCAATGTTTAGGGCTAGGCATAGTGGGGTATCTAATCCCAGTTTGTGTCATAGCTTTCGTGGATTCAGGGAGGTAAAGCCACTTTCGTGATTGAGCTTCTTGCCCTCGGATGCGTATAACAGCTTTGAGGGGGTTCGGCTTTAGTCTTCAATTTGTCTTAACCACGCTTTACGCCGATGTCTGTCAACTTGGGTCTCTCGTATAACCGCGGTGGCTGGCACGAGTTTTACCGGCCCTCTTAGCTTTGACTAAGTCGAGTTTTCACTCATGGCTTAAGGTCTATCACTGCTGAGTTCCCTTGAGGGTGTGGCTAAGCAAGGTGTCATGGGCTGAATATAATGTGCCTGATACCAGCTCCTTGTTCCCGGGCAGGGAACTGTAGGGCATTCTCACAGGAGTGCGGATACTTGCATGTGTAAGTTTAGCTAAAGTTGATAGTAAAGTCAGGACCAAGCCTTTGTGCCTGCGGAGCTTTTTAGGGCTCATCTTAACATCTTCAGTGTTATGCTTTAATTAAGCTACACTAGC